AACCCGTTGTCGAACTTGATTAATTGCTCTTTGTTGTTCAAAATGAATGGTTTCATTTTTGTAATTTTCTAACTGTTCCAAAGTCTTAGAAGTTGCATTAATCAAATTCAATTTTTCTCGTTCTATTTCAGAGTATCCAGTCATTCGAAATTGATCCGCTTCTATTTCTACTTTCCGTAAGCGGGCCCGGGCTTTTTCTAACTGGTCTAGGGCCCCCTGGCGTAATTCTTCTGAATTTTGAATAGTCTTCAAGATCCTCTGTTTTCGATTATCTAATAAATCACTTAACACTCCCTTTCCAAAAAAAATCAACACACCAAGCACTACGCTTAGATTTATTAGATTGGTTGCAAAAATATCAGTATTAAACCCGAAACTCCCGGCGGATGGCCAATAACCCAAGGAAAGGAAAGAATCGGTTACATTTTTCATATGATCTCCTCTTTCTTATAGTTATAGCTTTCTTATAGTTATAGATAGACTACTTATTTTTATTTCTATTCTTTTTTTATTATTTTATTATGAATTTCCCTATTTCTAAATAGAAAATACTAAATTGAGTCAAAAAATATATTGATTTCGAAATGGATTTTAATGGATTTTTTTTTTCAATTGGAAATTTCCAATTATTGGAAATTTCCAATAAGCTTGATACTTATTCGATTCGAATTAGGTACCAGGTCTTATACAGATCAGTTGCGAAATACCTCGTTTGTTATAATACAATTGCAACACTTCCTAAAAAAAGTTCGTACATTGGACTAAGAGGGTAAAGGAAAAAGTGAGTTGGATCCTCATTCTTAAACCAGTGATTTCCGTAGGTTTTTGTTCCTAAGTAATTAAATTGTAGGAGTTAAATATTAAAAGAATTCGAAAAAACAAGATCAGCAAATCTACAGAAATAAATAAAAATATGTGTTTTTAGGATTAAACAAAAGGATTCGCAAATAAAAGAGCTAATGCTACAACCAACCCATAAATTGTTAAAGCTTCCATGAAAGCTAGACTAAGCAATAAAGTACCCCGTATTTTTCCTTCCGCCTCTGGTTGTCTCGCGATCCCTTCTACAGCCTGTCCCGCAGCAGTACCTTGACCAACCCCAGGTCCAATAGAAGCAAGCCCGACGGCCAATCCAGCAGCAATAACGGAAGCGGCAGAAATCAGTGGATTCATGATAAGTTCCTCGCGCCAAAACAAAAATAAAGAAATAGTTAATGATACAATCACCCAATATTCAATTCACAATTACAGACGAAATGGATAAGGTTTCTATTGAAATGCCTATCTAAATTCATAATAGTAAGACAAATTAGATATATCTTTAGTTCATATATACCTAGTTAATGTCTAATATCACATATACATGTTTTTCCCCATACCGTAAACCAAATATTGTATTTTTATTGTATCTTAAAGTCATCGGGATTCTCGAATCGTTCTTCGAAAGATTCACAAGAGTTGTCTTATAGCGATTAGATTATATACACCTAGTTCGACCCCCCATTCCTACGCGAACCGATCTATATATATATTTTTCTCGTTTTTTGTAAACCCTTACTCTTCCCTTCCTTTTTTATCATCCCACAGAGATAGGTCCAATCAATTTAAATGGACCCATTTGTTAGGGCAAATCATTCTATAGAAATATATATTCAGTATTTGATTGATCTAAATCCGTGTAATTTAGTTTAGTATTTATTCCATTTTTTTGGAGGGAGGGTCAATTGATAAATTGAATAAAATCGACTGAAATGAGAATCATTTTCTATACCATCTTTTTTTAATCGTACATCGTAAACAAATCCAATAAAAATTATTACTTAGATTACCACTCTTAATATTTATATTTAATATTGGAATTAAATAAACTAAACACTAGAAAGAGACTATTCATTGGGGGGGTATAAATAGGCAAACAAAAATTTTAGTAAAAAAATCTTTTAGATCTCTTTACCCCCCCCTTTTTTTACAACTAAAAAATATCGTAACCTTTTTTTTTTACAATTACTCTAGATCGTCTATATCTTTATTTATACCTTGTTTGTATATTTATCTTCCCTAAGTGGATTACCTTAAACGGCGCATACATTGCGTCAGGCTAAGCTAAAAACGGCTGTGTCGGAAACTAGTCAATGATGACCTTCCATGGATTCGCCTATATAAGCCGCAGCTAGGGTTGCAAAAATAAGAGCTTGAATACCGCTTGTAAATAATCCAAGGAACATGACAGGTATAGGAACTACTAAAGGTACTAAAGAAACAAGAACAACAACTACTAATTCATCAGCTAAAATATTTCCGAAAAGTCGAAAACTAAGCGATAACGGTTTTGTGAAATCTTCTAAGATGTTAATAGGTAAAAGGATTGGGGTTGGTTGAATATATTTACCGAAATAACCCAATCCCTTTTTTGTAAGACCCGCATAAAAATATGCTACTGACGTAAGTAAAGCTAAAGCAACGGTCGTGTTTATATCATTTGTGGGTGCGGCTAACTCCC